TTTGTATTTCCTTAATTTATTTCCTTAATTTAATTTCGATTGATTAGGACGAAGTTCCTTAAAAACCTCTGCCTTCTTTAAAATATCTTGAACAGTTTCTGTAGGTTGAGCCCCTTTTTCAAGGAAATATAAAATAGCAGGAACATTTAAATAAGTTTGATTCTTTATCGGATCATAAAAACCCACTTTCTGAAGATCTTTTCCTTCTCTTCGGGATCGAACATCAATTGCAACGATTCGATAGACGGCTCATTGGGATAGATGTAGATGAACAACACCCCCCCTAGAAACGTATAGGAAGCTTTCTCCTCGTACGGCTCGAGAATTGAGGTGTATTCGAAGTTTTGTCTCTCTATGGAATTCTATCTAAGAAATGACAACTGGATACATAAAATGATCAAAGCAATTAAAGATGTAAGTCTTTTTTCTTCGTTCTTCCTTAAAATTAAAAATAAACCATTCGTACTCTCATAACTCAAGTTGGATAACTTTCAAACAGTTCAAAGGAAAATCTTTCGACAATTTCATTTATTGAGCGGTCTTTCCTCCTTTTTTGTTTGTCTCGTTTAAAATCGGATTCTTCAGTCTGATCCAGTTATTAAGACAATTTAAAAGGTGTTTCCTTGTTCTGGGATCCTTTATCTTTATTTTAAATCATTGGGTTTAGACATTACTTCGGTGCTTTTTAATCCTTTCAAAATGGCAGCAACATACCCTTTTTGCGATTTCTATGAAAGAATCCTACAAGATGATGGATTCCCTCATGAAACACTTTGGATCGAAAAAGTTTGATCAATTCCAATAAATTTTTTAATTTGAAACTTGTTCGAATTGGATTCTTTCGATTTCCATACCTAAGATATATTTACGAAGTTGTTTCAATTTTTTATTGATTGGCATTAACCCTAGACCCTTGCCCCGAGAAATAAATTAATACTTTCTACTCGAGCTCCATCATGGACTATTTACATTCCAAGACAACAAAGAGGGTTCTAGTGAAACAGAACCAATGATGTCGAGCTAAGAGCACCTTCATTCCTACAAAAAATGGTGGATGTACAAATCCACAACGGATCGTGTCCTTCAAGTCGCACGTTGCTTTCTACCACATCGTTTCAAACGAAGTTTTACCATAACATTCCTCTAAGAACCGGTATGGAATTGATTCAAGTATGGAATCATGAATAGTCATTGGTTGGGCTGATGTATAAACACCATAATCTATAGTATTTTCTACATCTTCTATATCTATAGTATATAGATATAAATAATACTATAGATATAGGTGGATAAAGATTTTTCTGAAGAAGTCTTAGTAAGACCCCATCACTAATATTAATTTGTCTAACATTTGTCTAACATTATAATATTAATTATTGATTACTAAATATATAAATAATAAATATATAATAAATAAGTTTTTTATATTTATATAAATAATAATAAATAAGACTATAAATAATAATAAATAAGACGAATAAACGAATTCTTTTTGATTCTGCATCTTCACGTGAATTAATAGGAGAGAAAGATTCAGCTTATAAGGAATGATTAAAACTATTTATCTTTCAAAATTTATTCTAAATTTATAAAGTTCCCCTTTCGACATCATTATTCCAAGAAATTTTGATAGTTAAAAATAACTTTTGATCATCTTAGGAAAAAAGATAAGTCTTTTTTTTTTTCATCTGATTGATAAAATCCAAAGAATGGGGAGGTTTTCGTATCTATCAATTCGATCAAATAGACTGAGCAATTGTCACCGTTTATAGATATTGAAATGAACGCCTTCCCATTACTGATTAACTCCTATCTACCCCATTCTATGGGACTGATGCAGCATAAATCAAAAGAAGGGGGTGTCCTAGTCTTTTTTATTTTTACGAAAAGAAAGCTGTCTAGGCACAAAGCCAAACAAGTCCAGATTAAGTCCAGTTTTTGCTACTTTTTTTCTATTTTAGCCTACCTCATTGATTCAGAATTAAGAGACTTAGTGAATTTAATTATTACCAAAAACCCCTCTTGGCGAAAAGTAGAGAAATCTACAAAAACTAAAATGGAATCTAATTAGGTTAATTTAGGGGGTAGAGAATACGAGATAGGGAATATGGATTCTTTCGCATCTCGATTCAGTTTTTGAAAAAAAAAAACGATTCATCGAAGAAAAAAATCAGAAACAACAATCACATTCCAGCTAACATTTCGATTTTAAACAGAACATTGTTAAAAAAGCAATCTATATTGTCAGAGAATATATATGTTCTGGGACGGAAGGATTCGAACCTCCGAATAGCGGGACCAAAACCCGTTGCCTTACCACTTGGCCACGCCCCATTTAGATTTATCTGCGATACTAATAAAGTATATTGCTGGTTTTGTTTGTTTGTCAACAATATCTATAGAATAGATTAGATTGGTATTCATATTTTTCTATGTTTTTGGTATGTGTAGATATAGAATTCAACTTAATTTATTGATCATTACATATAATTCAATTAAG